AGAGGTAAAGGATTAAATCCTTTTAAGAAAAAAAGTTTTTTTTCGGAATATGAATCAAATCAAACCGAGAGATCCCTTAACTATAAAAGGGATTAATAAAACGAATCCCACTTTTACCACTAAACTATACCCGCTACAATGCGATTATTGTATATAAATGAAACTTTTGTCGAACAAAAAAAGGTAATCGGACGTAATCAAGATAGGATCCAAAACAAAATAATGATGAAAATTATAGCATTGGTATGTTTGTTTTGGTTTTGTCATGTTAGTAGACCTAATCAGATTAGTAAAAGAACACTCCTAATTCAAAATTAAAAGAAAGAAAGAACAAGTTCTTTCTTTTGCTGGAGGATTTTTGACAGAACAGGTAGGGCTCGATAAAACTATTTATGTTATGACATAAGAATGCATTGCACAACAATCCACAGTTCCTTATTTTTTTTTCTTTTTTTCCAGTAAAGGAAAAAAAGAAGGAAAGAAAAGAAAGAATAATAATAATACAATAAAAAATGACACTTTGATTCTATAGAATGAAATTCTATATCATAGGAATGGAAAGATTCCTTCTTCTGATTGTTGTTTCAATAATCAATAATAAGCACTTTTGTTTTCAAACAAATCATTTTATCTATGATTTGGAATGGAACAAAAAATGGCCCGGCTAGGTACTGACCAGGCCAGGCCGTGAAAAGAAAAAAAGCTCTTTCGGAAGAAGAGGTATTCTTGCTTTTTTCTTTTTTTTTTATTCGAAATATCTCTTTAGAACCTTTTCTTTATCTAAATGGGATTGCTTATAAAAGTAGTATATATTAAAGTTGTATATATCAATATAGTCAAAAAAAGAATAAAGAGAGATAAAGAAAGGATTTTTTTCAAGCCTTATTTTTTGTGTAATGTAAGATAGTAATTATCCTTTTTCAATTGGGAGAGATGGCTGAGTGGACGAAAGCGTCGGATTGCTAATCCGTTGTACGAGTTTTTCGTACCGAGGGTTCGAATCCCTCTCTTTCCGTTTCCGTTGATGACTTGGTATTTTATTTATTTTTTTTTCAAAACCTTTCCCTTGTTTTTGTTTTTTTTTTTTATTTAATATAATAAATAAGGATGTACAATAGATAAAATCCGAAGTAAGAACATTGAAAAATTAAGCAAGTAAAAAGAAAGGCCTTTTTATTCTTCACGTCCAGGATTACGTCCTGGATCATTAGATAGGAATCCAAAGATGAAGAGAGAAACAAAAAATATCACTACTGTGTAAACAAAGAGTTTGAGAGTAAGCATTACACAATCTCCAAGATCTTTTTTTTTTTGAAAAAAAAAGAGAATAGATTCTCCATTTTTCTACCCCATATCCTATTTTGACACCAATAAACGAAATGGTTTCTCGAAATCAAAAATCAAAAAGAATTTTCAGAAATTCATTTGGAATAAGAGTCGAGTCTTTTATTAAAAAAAAATATCTTTCCTATTTTGGGATGACTCTAAAAGAAAAGGGTTTTTCAATAAATGAAAAAGAATCAGAATGAGGAAAGGAAAGAGAGTGAGTCAGATTTCTTGCAGCTATCTAAGAATTGTTTGAATCGAGGGTTCATGCTGTGAGACTTATCCGATCTTATCCATTGTTCGATTTTTTTTTTTCGAATAAATCATGTCTAGGACAGTATTAAAGATCTCATCGAAAACTTACAGCAGCTTGCCAAACAAAGGCTAAGAGAAAAAAGAGAAGGGGTATTACTGGCATAAAATCTACGATTGGATTCAAAAAAGCGTAGGCCTCCGGCAATTTGGCTAAGAAAAAACTACTCGAATAAAGGGTGGAATGAAGACAGATACAGATCAAACTAAAGATATTAAGCATAACAAACATTTTTTTTTCTTGGAAATTGTATTTTGATTGAGTTATTGTTATTGATAATTGATATCCCTTAAAAATGAAAAAAAAAGAGTAAGGTATACCAAAAAATCCTTCTTTGAACTCAACCAATCAAAAATCCTTCAATTCTTACATTAAAAAAGAATAGAAGAAATCATACTTTTATACAATATCTTAATTGAATTATATGTAATGATCAATAAATTCAGTTTCATTGTATCTCTACACGTGTCAAAACCCTAGGAACAATAGAGTCCATAGATATTTTGGATTGGAATTGACGAATAACAAAAAACAATACTAGTGTTTATTAGTATTGAATAGAAATCGAAATGGGGCGTGGCCAAGTGGTAAGGCAATGGGTTTTGGTCCCGCTATTCGGAGGTTCGAATCCTTCCGTCCCAGGGAATACCTATTATCTATATAGATAGAAATATCTATTATCAGAATAAAGAAAGGTTGTCTTTTTGAACTGTCTTCTTTACTCTTTAAGAGTCAAATATTGGATATTATGTGATTCTTGTTTCTGATTTTTAATGATTCTATTCTTCTTTAAATCCTATTTTTTCACAAATTAAATTCAAATAAGATAGATATAGATGGAACTTAATCGAGTTGTGATCTAGGAACATAGATTCGAAGAATTGGAAATAAAGAAAAAGGGGGATTGCAAAAGAAAGAGGTTGAATGTGCTTTTCATCGTATGTCCATCCCCTTATACTTTGAATATTCATATTGAAGTTTAAGTTAGTTACTTCAAAAAGTCTTACGTGCCATATAATAAGAATTAATTAACAATGTAAGATATCAATTTCACTAGCTGTGCTTGTACAAATTGGATTAAGAAATAATCAATTACATACATATAACATATCTATTTTCTTTGAACCTCATTTTTAGGTATTTCATTTCGTATTTGATTTGGTTCTCATAAATAATTGTAAATATATGGAATAATATAGACAGGGGGTAATTCATACATTCTATATTCTATTCTCCTTACTTTAAATAAAAATTATTGAACGAACCCCCACCAGTCAAAGAAACTACGCGTAAAATGAGGAAATGCTTAATGTATTATTGTTGTTCTATTTCAGTGATAACGTTTTTTGGTTTTTTGAAAAAGATTTTTGATCCGTTCATTTGAAATATTCTATATTGAATATTCATAATTCATTCCACTGACAATTGTTCAGTCTATCTGATAGAGGGAATTATTTTTTTTTTTTTTTTTTATGATTTTCTTTTTCAGTATGAAATGAAAGAAAAAGAGCCTAAATCTTCCTTTACATCAATTTTTTTTATCCACTCCACGAAAAAAAGAAATAAATTTCTTTTTCTATCTATCTATATTTTTTTAATCACTGAGATTTAGGTTTAATTCAAAGATAGATTATTTATGATGATAAATGTAATCTTTAGTAAAACTTTATTCATCAAATAGTGATATCCGGGTAGGTTTTTTTTTCAATTCAATAACTATTTGAATTTAATGATTTCTTATGAGTATTTAATATTCGAAGAAGTCTAAGATTGTTGAATATATCCTCTCAAGTTACTTGAAGATGCAATGTAGATTTAATACAAAGAGTTTTTTTCTTTCTAATATTTAGAAATTAATAATTAATAAATAAAATAAAAATATTGCATTCATCCAATAAAAAGAAAATCGAGGGTGAAATTGAATTCTTTCTAAGACTTCTTTAGAAAGCAATGTAACGACCGAACAAATGACTATTCATGATTCCCTAATTGAATCAATTACATATCAGTTCCAAACTAGAGGAATGTTATGGTAAAACTTCGTTTGAAACGATGTGGTAGAAAGCAACGTGCGACTTGAAGGACATGATCAGTTGTGGATTCTTACACCCACCCTTTTGATTCTATTTGATTCTATAGGAATGAAGGTGCTCTTAGCTCGACATCCTTTGTTCTGTTCCACTAGAAACCTCATTTTTTCTTGGGTTGTAGTGTAAACAGTATGTGATGTAGCTCGAGTAGAAAGTATTGATTCATTTCTCAGGGCAAGGATCTAGGGTTAGTGCCAATTAATAAGTTGGAACAACTTCGTAAGTGTAGTCTATTTTCGATTTCTAAATCGAAAGGATCCAATTCGAGCAAGTTTCAAATCCAAAAAAGGAAAATTTGTTGGAATTAGTGAAACTCTTTTGATCCAAAGTGTATCGTGCGGGAATCAACCGTTTATGATTCTTTGATAGAAATAAATCAGAAAAAGGGGCATGTTGCTGCCATTTTGAAACGATTAAAAATCACCGAAGTAATGTCTAAACCCAATGATTCAAGGCAAAGAGAAAATATTTTTGAACAAGGAAATATCTTTTTTTTAATTGTCTCGACAACTAGATCAAGAATAAGGAGTCCGAATAGATTCTAAATGAGACAAAGAAAAAGGGGTTAGAGACCACTCAAAAAATCAAATGCCTAAGGGTTTTCTTTTGAGCTATTTCAGAGTTACTCAACTTGAGTTTTGAGAATACAAATTCTTTTTTTTGATAAAGAAAAAAAAGTATTAAATAATCATAGTCTAATTTATTTGATTTAATGCTTTTATAGATCTATTTGACATTAGAATTGTATACATAGACATATCTATATTCTAATTTCTCGAGCCGTACGAGGAAAAAACTTCGTATACGTTTCTAGGGGGGGTTCTAGTTTATCTACGTCTATCCCAATGAGCCGTTTATCGAATCGTTGCAATTGATGTTCGATCCCGAAGAGAAGGAAGAGATCTTCGGAAAGTGGGTTTTTATGATCCGATAAATAATCAAACGTATTTAAATATTTCTGCTATTCTCTATTTTCTTGAAAAAGGCGCTCAACCTACAGGAACTGTTTATGATATTTTAAAGAAGGCGGGGGTTTGTTTTTACAGAATTTCGTCTTAATTAAAGGAAAGTCAATTAATGAAATACAAAAGAAGAGGGTGTGGGTGATTCGTATATAGCTTTGTATAAGTATAAGTTTTTTTTTTCTACTATACTTTCCCCACTCCCTTCCTCTTCTTTTGCTCTATTTATACTTTTTTTTTTATTGTATTCTTTTCTAACTATTCATATTGACAACAGTGTATTGAACAAATATAATTCGATCGTGTAGA